GTTTGCACAACCAACAAATTATTCCGAGAATCTAAAAGAAGATAAAATAATACGAGATTTTATCAAGAATTATATACAAAAAACGATAAGAATGTCCTCTGGTGTCGAGGGAATTGGACGGATAAAGATTAAAAAAAGAATCGATCTGATTCAAGTCATAATCTATATGGCAGTTCCCAAGTTATTAATCGAGGGTAAGCCTCGAAGAATCGAAGAATTACAGATAAATGTGCAAAAAAAACTGAATTGTGTGAACCGAAAACTCAACATTGCAATTACAAGAATTCCAAATGCTTATAGAGACCCTAATATTCTTGCAGAATTTATAGCCGGACAATTAAAGAATAGAATCCCATTTCGTAAAGCAATCAAAAAAGCTATAGAATTAGCTGAACAGGCGGGTACAAAAGGAGTTCAAGTACAAATTGCGGGACGTATCGACGGAAAAGAAATTGCACGTGTCGAATGGATCAGAGAAGGTAGGGTTCCTCTACAAACCATTCGAGCTAAAATTGATTATTGTTCCTATCCAGTTCGAACTATTTATGGGGTATTGGGGATCAAAGTTTGGATATTTCTAAACAAAGAATAAAAAACTTTTCGGTATCTTTAAGCTCCCATCTTTGGATAAAACAAAAAATGAGGAATTCTTAATATATTATTATTCCAAAAGAAAGAATAAATGACAAATTTTATAAGATTCAATAAAAAATTTTAATAATTATTTTATAAGGAAGGAATTGCTATGCTTAGTGTGCGACTCGTTGGTTTTTTTCGAGTGGTTCAATTAAAACAAAAATTCGTAGAATTTTTTAATAAAGAACTAAAGAACTAATAACCTACTCATCGCTTCGCATTATCTGGATATAAAGAACCCGTTCAAATAAAAAATCTAAATAAAGATATATGTGGTTATATAATTATAGCAACTGAAAACAGAAATAAAAAAGAATCTGATTATGAGTTGTAAAGCAATAAGAATATACAGATAAACGAAGAGGTGAAAGAAAGAAAGAAAAGATATCAATGATATAGAATTCTAATATGGAAAGGTCTATGGGTCATCTCATAAAAGGTAGTGTAAAAAAGCATCCATATTAAAAATTAATCCATAATGGATGAAATATATTCCTAGAATAAACGAATCCAGAGCCGCGAATCAATAAAACTGAGAAGGTTGATTCAACAAAAAAGAATAAAATAAATAATAAAATTTTATTAATATTAAAGAGGCTCCATTGTAGAATTTAGACCTAACCATAAATCGAAAAGCGATGGGAACGACGGAACCTGTGAATACCTAAGATAATTTTTTTTTATAAAAAAAAGTAAAAAAAACAAATCTTAAAAATTCATTAGGCGGGATGGCGGAAGAAACTAAGAACCATTCATTGTTTTTTGAGGAATTGTGGACTAACCCTACATTACATCTGAAATTGATAATGAAAGAGTAAATATCCGCCCGCGATAATTTTTTTTATTTCAAAATTGTTTCCAATCCAATATGATAATAAAAAAAGACAAATACAAATTCGTTAGAATCTTATACCAAAACAATATATATCAAATCAAGATATACAAATTTCTAATGGATGTATGTTATTGTATATTTTTTTATCGGTTAAATATTTTGGAATCGATTCATTCGTGAGGAGCCGTATGAGGTGAAAATCTCATGTACGGTTCTGTAATAGAGATGGAATTGAGAAACAACCATCAACTATAACCCTAAAAGAACCAGATTCCGTAAACAACATCGAGGAAGAATGAAAGGAAGAGCCTATCGAGGTAATCGTATTTGCTTCGGAAAATATGCTCTTCAGGCACTTGAACCCGCTTGGATCACATCTAGACAAATAGAAGCAGGGCGCCGGGCAATGTCACGAAATGTCCGTCGGGGTGGACAAATATGGGTACGCCTATTTCCAGACAAACCTGTTACAGTAAGACCTACCGAAACGCGTATGGGTTCGGGAAAGGGATCTCCCGAATATTGGGTAGCTGTCGTTAAACCCGGCAAAATACTTTATGAAATGAGTGGGGTCTCAGAAACTATAGCTCGAAAAGCTATTTCAATAGCAGCATCGAAAATGCCTATACGAACTCAATTCATTCTTTCAGAATAATCATTCGAAGGAAAGAGGTCTTTAGTATGAAAAAAAATTGCAATTGTGGGTTTCTTTTTTTTTTTGAACACAGAATATTTTTTTTACTTCAACTTTTTTTTGACTGAAAGATAAAAAAAAAATGATATGATTCAACCTCAAACCTATTTAAATGTAGCCGATAATAGTGGAGCTCGCGAATTGATGTGTATTCGAATCATAGGAGCTAGTAATCGACGGTATGCTTATATTGGTGACATTGTTGTTGCTGTAATCAAAAAAGCAGTACCAAATACGCCTTTAGAAAGATCTCAAGTGATCAGAGCTGTAATTGTACGTACTTGTAAAGAACTCAAACGTAGTAATGGTATGATAATAAAGTATGATGATAATGCTGCGGTTGTAATTGATAAAGAAGGAAATCCAAAAGGAACTCGAATTTTTTGCGCAATACCTCGAGAATTGAGAAAGTTAAATTTTACTAAAATAGTTTCATTAGCACCCGAGGTATTATAATACGAGATCATGATATAGGTATATCATTTAATTATTAAATGATTAATTGAATTAATATTTCAAAAAATAAATCAAAATAATATATAATATATATATAATATTATAGATAGAAACAATAAGGAATGAAATATATATATATTTATTATTTAGATATTCAAAATTCTGAATTCTATTTTTTTATAGAATTCAGAATTTTGAATTAGTATAATAGTTCATTTTCTAATATTCTATTTTTTTTTAGTTTGAGAATATTCTATATATATGTACATTATCCTATTATCCTATTAGATTATAATAAGATTTTCTATATATAGAGTATTATTATATTCTCATATTCAATAATTAGATATTTTATTGAATCAAAAAATGGGAGCACGTTGATTATATTGAAAGTAAGGAACAACAATCATTTTCATTTATCATGGGTAAGGATACCATCGCTGATATAATAACCTTGATACGCAATGCTGACATGAATAGAAAAAGAACAGTTCAAATACCACTTACTAATATTATCGAAAACATTGTTAAAATACTTTTACGAGAGGGTTTTGTTGAAAACGTCAGAAAACATCGGGAAAACAACAAATACTTTTTAGTTTTAACTCTACGATATAGAAGAAATAGGAAAGGATCATCTAAAACGTTTTTAAATTTAAAACGGATCAGTACACCAGGTCTCCGAATCTATTCTAACTATCAACGAATTCCTAGAATTTTAGGAGGTATGGGGATTGTAATTCTTTCTACTTCTAGAGGTATAATGACAGATCGAGAGGCTCGATTAGAAAGAATCGGCGGAGAAGTTTTATGTTATATATGGTAATTTTTCGGATATTCTTATATCCGAATTTTATAAAAAACTTCTATTCATTCTTGTCAATGGAGAGAGAAAACACAAATTTCTAATATTACTTCTAATCCTAATACATTAGTGAATATGTCAAGAGGATTTAACTAGAATCGAAATAAAAAAATTCATGAAGATTTAATTACTGAATAACTTCTGAGGGTATATTCCAGGTTCCTTTAATAGAAAAAATAAAATAGAATTGAAATAAGATTCTGGGCTATGTTTCCAAGAAAATTCGACGTACTCTTCTTTTATATGTATACACCGATACAATACGATGACCGAGAAAGTAAAAAATGTAATAAGGAAACCCTATTTTCTTCCAATAAATAGATTCAGCATTAAGTTAAGGAATGAGAAATATGAAAATAGGAGCCTCTGTTCGTAAAATTTGTGAAAAATGTCGATTGATCCGCAGACGAGGACGAATTATAGTAATTTGTTCAAATCCAAGACATAAACAAAGACAAGGATAATATTTTCACAAAACAAAAAAGGGCTTTCTTTTTTAAAGAAAGTACCGAATGCACAAATCAATAAATATTGAAATTCAAAAAATCGTATTATATTAATAGTTAATTCACTTAAATATTAAATCAAAACAAAAATATAGTATAGATTCTATATTAGAATCTATTCTATGTTATTAAGTATTATAATACTTATTATATTATTGCTTGATATTTTATTTCAAATCTATCTTAGTAGAAATAGAATAAAATTAAGATAGAAAATAGTAAAGAATCCGTTTTTGACAGGAAATGGATATATCCATATATTTCGGACTTATATTTTTTAAAATAATAAAATATGGCAAAACCTATACCAAAAATTGGTTCACGTAAAAATGGACGTATTGGTTCGCGTAAGCATCCTCGTAAAATACCAAAGGGTGTTATTTATGTTCAAGCTAGTTTCAACAATATCATTGTGACTGTTACAGATGTACGGGGTCGGGTGATTTGTTGGTCCTCTGCCGGTTCGTGTGGCTTCAAGGGTACACGAAGGGGGACACCATTTGCCGCTCAAACCGCAGCAGCAAATGCTATTCGAACAGTAGCAGATCAAGGCATGCAACGAGCAGAAGTCATGATAAAAGGTCCCGGTCTCGGAAGAGATGCAGCATTAAGAGCTATTCGTAGAAGTGGTATACTTTTAAGGTTGATACGGGATGTAACCCCTATGCCACATAATGGATGTAGGTCCCCTAAAAAAAGACGTGTGTAAAACTAAAAATAAACATTAAAGAAAGAGATTTCAAGAGAAATAAACAATTTTTGATAAAAATATATAACTATGATTGGGGAAAAAGTAAAAGTATCTACTCGGACACTACAGTGGAAGTGTGTTGAATCAAGAGTAGACAGTAAGCATCTTTATTATGGACGCTTTATTCTGTCTCCACTTATGAAAGGCCAAGCTGATACAATCGGCATTGCAATGCGAAGAATTTTGCTCGGAGAAATAGAGGGAACATGTATCACACGTGCAAAATCTGAGAAAATACCACATGAATATTCCACCAT